GTTTATGTCTTTAGCATGACTGACTACTTGATTAAATGTGGAGGAAAGTGGGATAAATGGCCGATACTACTGGAAGGATTCCTCTTTGGATAATAGGTACTGTAACTGGTATTCCTGTGATCGGTTTAATTGGTATTTTCTTTTATGGTTCATATTCCGGATTGGGCTCATCCCTGTAGTAATCGTATTAATCGGGCTTTCAAAATGAAAGTGTAAGAACTCAATGTGATCCACTCGAATTCATCAAAGAGAGAGTGGATCTCATTGAGTTCTTAATAATTCTAATATTTTTTATTCATATAAATGACTAAATGGATAACTTTTTCCGATGTTTCAAAAAACGCCATTTCATTTTTTTCAATTAACTTGTAAAAAAAAAATGAAATGGCGTTAACCAAATTCCTCAATTTCCTCTCTTTTTTATTTGTTCACTATGTATTATATGCAATAAATTTAATATTATATGTCATAAAGGTTCGAAGTTGGAAAAAATAGAAACTATAGGATTTTTCAAAAAGGGGTTTAAAAAAGATTCTTTTTTGAATTTTTTTTAGAACATTTTTTATTTAGACACAAACAAGAAGGAATAGGACTGGGACTGGGACTCTAGTAAAAGCCAAATAATCTACCGTAGAGTCCCGTTTCCCTATTTTAATTTTATTTTGCTTAATATTATCTGTCTATATTTTTTTTGTTTAGTATCGAATCCAATTTTCTTGGATTTTACAATCGAAAAATATTTCTATAATAGAAAGTTCTATTATAGATAATTGAAATCTTAAAAAAACAGTGACATAATCATAATATTCGAATTTATTGTGGGGTTGATAAAAACAAAGTTAAATAGTCTTCCTGACAATTATATATATTCGAACTTATTTGTATTACGTTACAAGGAACTATGGTATAAAAAAACTAGACCGAAGCAAAAATCTTTTCAGAATTTTTGTAATTCTATTATACGGAATAGAATTACAAAAATTCTCAACAAAAACTTAGTTATTTTTACGAGTTTAATATGTTAATAAATACGTAGGCCTAGAAATTCATTTCGGACAATTGAACCTTTTCAAATTGTTTTTTCTTCAGAACTAAAAAGATTTGTGCTAAAATAATGGATGCCAAGAAGAACAAGAGACCTTGGACGCGTAACGGATCTTGAAGTACTATTTCCGCATCCCCCTGACCAAATCCACCCACATTAGGATTACTTGTTAATGGCTGATCAAGTTTGATAGATTCACCTTCTGAAACAAGAAGTTCTGGTCCTGGAGGTATAATATCAATCACTTCACGTCCATCCAATGCATCCACTATAGTTATTTCGTACCCCCCTTTTTCTTTTCGTATGATTTTTTTTACGATACCTGTTGCTGTAGCATTATACACATTATTATTACTCTTGCTCCCGTCGAGATAAATCTGACCCCTTCCCCTGTTCCCACCTACATATATAGGATATTTTAAGAAATGAACATCTCTCTTAATAGTGGGATCCGGGGAAAGAATAGGAAAGGTGATTTCATTATATTTCTGACCAGGAACAGGGCCTACCACAAGAATATTTTTTTTTGTAGGACGGTAGTTTTGAAAAGACAGATTACCCATTTTTTCTTTAATCTCAGGCGAAATACGATCGGGGGGTGCCAATTCAAAACCTTCTGGTAAAATAAGAACAGCCCCCACATTTAAAGCCCCTTTTTTACCATTAGCAAGAACTTGTTTAACTTGCATATCATAAGGAATTCGAACAACTGCTTCAAATACAGTATCAGGGAGTACGGTTTGTGGAACTTCTATATCCACGGGCTTATTAGCTAAATGGCAATTGGCACAGACAATACGACCGGTCGCTTCTCGCGGATTTTCATAACCCTGCTGCGCAAAAATCGGATATGCATTGGAAATGGGTGCTCGAATTATTATATATATCATGATCGATATGGAAATGGATCGAGTAATCTCTTCCTTTATCCAAGAAAAAGCATTTCTAGTTTGCATGGTCTAATCCTTGATCCTGAAAATTTCTACAATAAGATTGAGTAGGTCACTCACATAGTTCCCTATCCAAGATGAAGAATCCCCTTTTTCTTTTTAAAGGGGGGTTAAAAAAAAAGAAGGGAAAAAGAAAAGTTATCTTTTTTTAGCTAAAATTAGCTCAAAAAACTTGAAATTAAAATTGGATAAGTGGATTGTTTTTTTTTTGAGTTAGTCATTCATTGAATGATAAATCACTACAAGTGATGGAGATACGCGATTTAAATAACGGAAAATAAAATATTTTAAAATAGTATCTAAAATAACGGGAAAAGTGGAAACAAGACCTGATATAATTTGATCATTTTGAGCAAATCCAAAATCTTTATAGACGAAACCAATCATTAGTTCCCAACCATGGGTTGAATGGAATCCTATACATAAATCAGTTAATAGAAGAATAGAAAAAGCTTTTATTGTGTCACTTAAATTATAGATAAATTCTCGAACCCAAGAGTTAATAAGAACAAGTTCTTGATTACCAAGAATAGAATAACCGCTTAGAATAAAGAAACAGATTATATTGGTAGAGAAGTGCAAAATCGTATTCATATGATCTTCGTTATACGTTTTGATTAACTGGATTGTTTCTTTATAGATTTCAGTACGAAGATTTTGTAGATGTGTTTCCGGACATTCCTTTAACATTTCATCTAACAAAAACAGTTCCTCAAATTCAATAAATTTTTTTAGAATATTCTTTTCTTGACTATCATTCAAGAAAATTTCGGATTGCCTAATATTCCACCAATTAATAAACCAAGATTTCAGACTTTTCTTAAATGTGAAAGAAATACACCAGGGCAAAAAGACTATAGATGTAAGATATAGAAGGGGAATAAATGTTTTCTTTTTTTTCATTTTTCCTCTTTAATGAACTCAATTTCATCTCATTCCTCAACTCTATATGATAATAATCTTTCTATCAAGAATAAGTCTATTACAAGTCATAGAGCTTATATATAAAAATCTATATTATATTCTCTCATTTTTTTAGTTGCAATTCGAGAGTTAGTCCTTGCATTGTTTAATTTAGAAAGAATATGTAAATCGAATAAGAAATCGAAAGAATTCACTGTCAATTCAAATGAAGAAAAAAATATTTCTTTTTATGAATACACGAAAGAGCACTTCCGGTTATGAATATAATAGTCGAATTTGGAAACCAAATAATGCTTTATCTATAAAAATTGAAATATTTTGAAAAAAAAAAAGAAACTTTTTTTTTTCAAAATATTTCAATCGGTAAATAAATAGGACAATTCTGAAACTTTTTGTACAATTTCTAGTGAATTCCAATTCTTGTCAGTACAAAAGAGGTACACCCAACAATCTAGATACTTCGCTAGCTTTATGTGCAATTTGTGGTGGAATCAAATCATCTTCAATGCGAGTCAAGGGAATAAATCCCTGTTCTATGGTTTCCATATAAATGATATCATAAGTAAGGGTACGATTTAAAATACCCCCTTTTTGAACTGTTGGTAATATTCTGATGGATTGGATCTCTTCCAGAGGTATTTCGAGAATAATACGACGATTTTTTCCGGGAAATCCCCAACGAAAAAAACATACTTTTTTCTCTTTTTTATCGAAGATATCATAACCACCACCTACATCCCACAAAATAATGCACCACAAATAAAGACTAATAAACAAACCTGCGATTCCATAGAAACACATCGTGGCCCCTTGTGGAATAAATGGAAAATAAAGAAAGTCCAGAATAAGTGGAAAATCACTAATTTCCTCGGACAAAAAGAAAAAATCCATACCAAGATAACTGAAAACAGCGACCGATAACAATCCTAATGAGCCTAATAAAATGATAAAGGCCCAAAAGTAATTGCTTAGTTTTCGAGACCCCGTTATAAGATATACCAGTATATGTTCTAATCGCAAAATGATAATCAATTTCTTTTATCCTATTTATAATTATAATATAATCAATTTCTTTTATTCTATTTAAATTTAAATAAAAAATATTAAATTAACTTTGCACTATTTTAATGTAAACTTTTGAGATGAATTCATCGAATTGTTTCCAGATCGAAAAAAATATATGAGATTTGTCCCTACTGACCGTATCTAAAAAATCTTGTTTTTTTGAATATGGAGAAATAAAGAAGCCATTGCAATTGCCGGAAATACTAGACCCACTAAAGGAACCAAAATGGAAGGAAAGTTTATCATAAAATGGGTACCTCTATTTACAATTTGTACCTTATATATACATATATTATTATTATTATTATTTTATATATTATTATTATTTTATATTTTTTATTTATTTTGTATTTGGATAGTATATAATCACTAGAATTCCTATATACTTAGTATAAGTATATAGGAATTCTAGTGATTATAGCTAAGTCAATTTATATAATTAAATATATATGTAGACTCTATATGTAGAACAAAATATATTAATTGATTTAACCATCTATATTCGAAAAGAAACAAACATATACATATATATGATAATAAACCCTTTGACTTTTCTTATTCTTAGTATTTTTTCATTTTTGATTTTTAGTCAAAGGAAAGAAATTATGGAATTGAAATAACTCACTCAGAACTTCCTTTAAAAAATTACGCGGTACGATTGAATCAAATAAGCCTTTTTGAAATAAATATTCAGCCGCTTGCGAACCTTCGGGTACTGCCTTATTCAATGTTTGTTCAATTACTCTTTTACCCGCAAATGCAATATAAGCATTTGGTTCAGCAATAATGATATCCCCCAACATGCCAAAACTAGCTGTTACCCCACCTGTAGTAGGAGATGTAAGGATTGATACATAAAATAACTTTTTATTTGTTTGATAATCGTATAAAGCAGAAGAGATTTTAGCCATTTGCATCAAGCTCAAACTTCCTTCTTGCATACGTGCTCCTCCAGACGCACATACCAGAATAAGAGGTAAAAGTTGATTGGTAGCATATTCTACCAAACGGGTGATTTTCTCACCTACTGTGGATCCCATACTACCCCCCATAAACTGAAAATCCATAATTCCAATTGCTACAGGAATACCATTTAGTTGACCCGTACCTGTTTGAACAGCCTCAGTTAATCCTGTTTTTCTTTGATAAGAATCAATACGATCTTTATAAGGTTCTTCTTCTGAATGAAATTCAATGGGATCCAGAGAAATCATGTCTTCATCCATAGGATTCCAAGTACCTGGATCAATCAAAAGTTCGATTCTATCGGAACTGCTCATTTTCAAATGATGTCCACAGTGTTCACAAATATTCATTTTTGATTTAAAAAATTTTTTATAATTTAACCCATAACAATTTTCACATTCAAGCCATAAATGCTTATATTTTTCAATTTCATCGGAATTATTAGAACTTTCTCCAAAAGTAGAATTATGATCATTTGTATCATTCGGGCTAGTTATTATACTAGAACTCAAATTCTTGCTTTCACTAGAATTTCTGCCCTTATCAAAAATGTAACTATAAAAAGAACTCTCATTGTATTTGTCACTATCACCTAAAATGAAACTCTCAATACAGATTTGATAATAAAGATAACTATCAATGCAACTATTAATGTTATTATTCAAATTATATTTAGTATCATCCATGTAATGATTGTTATCACTCTTAGAAACATTATTCATATAGCTAGAAAAAAAACTTTCCTGTTCACTTAAGAAAGGCTGATCATTATCAATCTCCAAAGTTTGATTTTCAATATCTAAATATATGGAATAACTATTCCTATTATTATCTCTAACTAAAAAAGTTTTATCAGATATTAAATTCTGGATGTTTCTGACACCTACGAAATAATCAAAATAACTGTAACTAGAATTATGATTCCAACTATGAATTTTTTTATTCATATCGGTTAAAATTTTTTGGTCTTCTTCACTTACACCGGTACTTTCAATAGGACCGAGACTATCCATTGATTTATTTAATTCACACCTGTATTCTAACTTCCTATTAAACAACATAGAATTGAACCACCATTTTTCCATAGAGTTTTTTCCTCTATTTACATAAAAATAGAATAGATGAATAGTCATTGGATGAAAAATAAAAGAAATATTCTATTTTTAATATTATATTCTATCTTATGTATTTCTTATCAAAAATAAAAAAAGTCTATAAATCCGATAACTAGGATTAGTAACTGATAATAATAATAAAGAGCGAGTAGATATTAAGAATAAATGATAATCAAATTCAATAATAAAAAAAATAATGAAAAAATATCACTTCAGGGATAATGTATTTATAAGTCGAATTACTTCATTTAGTTATTATTCATTTGCTTTTTCCTATATTCTATCTTTTATCTTTATACATTTTTTCATTTTGTTTTGAAAATAGATGAAAATTTCATTTATTTTTTTGGCTATAAAAAATAACATTCTATATAAACAAAAAGAAATAAAAAATGAGGTATGAAGATAACAAGAGAGTAGGGGGGGATAAAATAAAAAAGAGTTTTATAAATCTATATAGAAGTCATCTGCACCCCCCTTTTTTATTTTATTAATTTAATTTCATTTGTTGATCCGAGTTAAGTTCCATAAAAACACCTGCCTTTTTTGAAATATCCTGAACAGTTCCTGTAGGTTGAGCACCTTGTTCAAGGAAATGTAGAATAACAGGAATATTTAAATAGGTTTGATTCTTTATTGGATCATAAAAACCTACTTTCCTAAGATCTCTTCCCTCTCTTCGGGATCGAACATCGATTGCAACGATTCGATAAACGGCTCATTGGGATAGATATAGATGAATAATGGACCCCCCCTAGAAACGTATAAGAAGTTTTATCCTCGTACGGCTCGGGAAAATTTCAAATTATATGTATGTATAAAAATGAAATGTCAAATGAATCCATAAAATTATAAAATCAATGAAACTATGACTTAAGTGTTTTTTTCATATTTTCTTTCTGAAAAAAAACTCCTCATATTTGTAACCCCATAACTCAAATTGGATAATTCTTAAATAACTAAAAGAAAATAAACCCCTTAGCTATTTCATTTATTGAGTGGTCTCTACCCCCTTTTGTTGACCGTCTTTATAATCTATTTTTTTTGAATTTTTTTCGAATTCTAATTTCTAATAGAATTAATGAGACAATTTGAAAATGGTATTTACTTGTTCCATGATCTTTTCGATTTTCTTTGAATCATTGGGTTTAGACATTACTTCGGAAATCTTAAATCTTTTCAAAAAAATGGCAGCAACATACCATTTTTTTCTTTCTCTGAAAGAATGATACAAACAAATAGAGGGTTAATTCCCGCGGATACACTTTTTATCGAAATAGTTTGACTAATTCCAACAATTTTTTTTAACCTTGCTCAAATTGGATCCTTTCGATTTTTCTATCAAAAAAATACTTACGAAGTTGTTCTAACTTATTAATTTTCACTAACCTTAGATACTTGCCCCTGAGAAATGAATAAACTCGAGCTCCATCATGTACTATTTACATCATCAACCCCCTTTCCTGTCCCCAAAATAAGAAGTTCTAGTGGAACAGAACAAATGATGTCGAGCCAAGAGCATATTGATTTCTATATACTAGGAAAATGGCGGATGTAAGAATCCACAGCTAATCTAATCATGTCTTTCAAGTCGCACGTTGCTTTTTACCACATCGTTTTAAACGAAGTTTTACCATAACATTCCTTTAGCTTGGATCCAGTATGTAATTGATTCCATTATGGAATCGTGAATAGTCATTGATTCAATCGATATATAATAATTTTTCCTTTTTACGTCTGGGTTTTTATTCTATATGATAATAATGAAAATGAAAGTAAAGACGTAAAAAAATGGAAATTAACTAAATATTGTATTCAAAATTTGTAAAGTAGAAAAAATGGGATTTTTTTCAAAAAAATATTAGAAAATAAATATGAAAAAATTATTATTATATATATAATTCGTTAATCTACAATGATTCCATTAAAAAATCGACTTGTTTTTAAATCTACATCTTCGAAAGTAAGTCAATTTAGATTAGAAACGATTTTGATATAAAATTTGTATTCAAATATGATACACATTAATATACATCAGGAATGCATATACTCTGGGACGGAAGGATTCGAACCTCCGAATAGCGGGACCAAAACCCGTTGCCTTACCACTTGGCCACGCCCCATTTTCGATTTGACACTAATAAACACTATTATTGATATTGATTGTTCGTCAATTCCACCAGTTCCTAAATTTCTATAGAAAAAATTGTTGCTAGGATTTTGATATGCGTATGTATATATATACATAGCATAAAACTAAATTTATTGATCATTACATAGAATTCAATTAAGATATTGTATAGAAGTATGATTTCTTCTATTTCAGAATAAAAGATTTTGTGAACTAGATAAGTTCAAATCAAAGAAGGATTTTGACAGGTTTTATCTTATTTGATTCATTTTTTTTTTAGTTTTATTCATATAATATTAATTTATTTGATTTATTATTGTATTTTTTTATTTTTTAATATATATAATAAAAAAATACAATAATAAATCAAATTCTAATTCAAAAAAGCAAAAATAATTTATATTTTCTTAAAGAACAAAATGTTTATTATGCTTAATATCTTTAGTTTTGTCTGTATTTGTATTCACTCCGTCCTTTATTCAAGTAGTTTTTTCTCGGCAAAATTGCCCGAAGCCTACGCTTTCTTGAATCCAATTGTAGATATTATGCCAATAATACCTTTACTCTTTTTTCTCTTAGCTTTTGTTTGGCAAGCTGCTGTAAGTTTTCGATGAGATCTTTAATTTGAGTAATGTCTTAAAAAAATTCAGAATTTTTTAGAAAACGAAAATGCGAACATTTTAATAATTTAAAAGATCAGATAAGTTTTACAGTGTGAATTCTCGATTCCAATATTGAAATTTTTGGGTATATACGAAAAAAATACGGATCATATCCTCATCTATGTTTTTCAATTGAAAAATCCGAATTCTATTATTAGATTTGAGCCCATCACCAACATAATACCTATATTGCAGACATGAAAGAGGATTTTTTGTAATAGTAATTATTGTAATAGTAATAAAAAGCTCGATTCTTATTACAAACCAAGTCCATTTCCAAAACTCATATATACCTAAAAATCAATTCATTTTTTAGAAACTTAGTATTAAAAGGAAGAAAATCTTTAATATAAGAGAATCTATTCTCTTTCTTTGTCGTTTTTTTAATTATCTTGGAGATTTTATAATGCTTACTCTAAAACTATTTGTTTACACGGTAGTGATATTCTTCGTTTCTCTTTTCATATTCGGATTCCTATCTAACGATCCAGGACGTAATCCGGGACGTGAAGAATAAAAAAAATGTATTTTGTGTTTTTTTTTGCTTGTATTTGATTTTCTAATATTTTTAGGATTTTATCTATTTTATATCTTTAACTATATAAATATAAATAAAAAATCAAACAACCAAAGAGTTCAAAAGAAAAAAATACCAAATCAGCAACGGAAACGGAAAGAGAGGGATTCGAACCCTCGGTACAAAAATTTGTACAACGGATTAGCAATCCGACGCTTTAGTCCACTCAGCCATCTCTCCCCAATTGAAAAAAATAGAATGACTTTGTTTATGTTATATCACATAAACAAGAAGAAGCTTGAAAAAAAAAAAAGAGAGAAGTCTCTTTTTTTCTATTTAATTTCTATTCATTCATTATTATATATATATTTATATTATTTTTATTTTATTTTTTAATTTCTTTTTTTTTTTCTTTTTTTACAGCTAATTTTTTGACAGCTAAAGAGCCCGGCAAGTATCTAGTCGGGCTCTTTTTATTCCCATGAATATGGAATAAAAATGATTTATTTGACAAAAAAAGTACTTGTAATTGAAACACGATAAAACATAAAAATACGGATTTATTCCTATGATATAAAATGATATAAAACAAAAAAATAATATAAGATCAATATGTCTGATTGCT